TAGATGGGTTCCAGAAAGTCATATAATGTATGAGGAAATGAAGAAATGGAAAAAGATATGGGCGGGGATCCGATTCTATTTGTACTGGATCTGAGATGAATCTTATCTATTTTCATCCTTTAATTCCCCGAGACTCTACTTTTTTTTTTGTTTTGGGCGTTTCAACTAACTAATGTAACCTTTTGGAATATGTATGAAGTATTAATATTCTATTCATTTTGCATGAGAGGAGACACAATATGAACAAAAAAAAGAAAACAGAATTAAATTCTTAATTTTAAAAACTATCTACCCATCTATCTAAAAAATAGATGGGGTATATTGCAATAACTAAATAAATAACTTACGTATGTGTCATGATCTCGACTATTAATGAATATGTATATCAATCCATCTTGGTAAATTTATAGAATGGATACTCGTCAAACAATTAATCATGTGCCAGGAACCAGATTTGAACTGGTGACACGAGGATTTTCAGTCCTCTGCTCTACCAGCTGAGCTATCCCGACCATTCCCCTTTCTGGCGCATCATCTACTCATTTTAATAGAGAACTCGGGTCTATGTCAATTAAAAGGACGATAACGTATTTATCTAGGTACCGTAATTTCTTTGGTCTTCAAAAAGAAGGACTTTGTCTCTAAGTTTATTTAAGTTTTAGTACGCGTAATGATATTGATTGTGAATCACTCAAATAATTACTCCTTGCTCAAAGATAGTCATTTGCATGTATATCACAATACTTGTGATAAGGGAAAAGCATTTCCGTCCGTAGCCTTTTTGAAATTGAAAACAAAAAAATGAGGAACATAACCACCTTCAAACCGTTAATAAAAAAAGGATAACTAGTTAGGGAGTGAAATAAGCTTTTGGGGATAGAGGGACTTGAACCCTCACGATTTTAAAAGTCGACGGATTTTCCTCTTACTATAAATTTCATTGTTGTCAGTATTGACATGTAGAACGGGACTCTATCTTCATTCTCGTCCGATTAATCAGTTCTTCAAAAGATCTATCAGACTATGGAGTAAATTAATATTTTATTTGGTTCTTTTTTCAACTTGGAATCGATTCATAACCCAAAAATTCTTCCATTTTTTCATATAAATTTTTTCATTTCATATTCTAAAATTTTTATTTAGATAGAATTCTAAATTTTAGAATATATATTTCATATTATAAAAAAAAAAAAAATACGGATTACGGATTCGGGTTGTCATTAATCATTTGATATAGTTCACTACGTATATGCTTTACTCTTTTTTTTTTGATTGGAGTTTTGATGGAAGAATTCTTATAACAACACAGCACAGTCAACCCCATTTATTAGAACAACTTCCTTTGAGTCTCTGCACCTTTCCTTTTTTTTTATTCTTGCTTTCTGAACCCTTATTTTTTGCTTTTTTTTTGAAAAAAAAAAAAAGGAGTTGGCTCAGGATTGCCCATTTTTTTAATTCCAGGGTTTCTCTGAATTTGAAAGTTTTCACTTAGTAGGTTTCCATACTAAGGCTCAAGCCAATTAAGTCCGTAGCGTCTACCGATTTCGCCATATCCCCCTTTCTTTGTTTTAAAATTAGGATCTCAGTGGAATGTCCTTCCCCTTTTTTTATTCTTTTATGTCGGAACCGTCGAATTCATTAGATTTGATACGGATTACTATACCAATTCCTATACCGAAAGGTGTTTCCTCCTTTTTTATTTTTTGTCTAACTTCTTTCATCTCTATCGAAAGCCTAGATTTGATTTTTGATTTGGTCTAATTAGAAATGATTCTATCATTTCTGTAGCTGCAATTCAATATGGATAGATATATACCATATATATCCTCTTATCCTTTCATTTTCCCATGCAATTTTTAATACTCAAAGGTTCGATTCTTTGTTTTCCATCTTAGTCTCTGAATCAAAGCAGAAGAATATCTTATATCTTATTATGTTATTATGATCTGGATTTCAGCTTTATCGATTCTAAATTCTTAGAATTAGAATTTTTTTTTATGAATTTTTTTATTCTTATCCTTTCCTTCCTTTTTTTAGGTTTTTTTCTTAGGGCAGACCTATATACTATAACAAAAATGAAAATCAATATCCATTTCTATTAATAATAGAATTATTTTCAATTTCGATTTGAAATGAATTTGAAAATTCATAGACCTACTAAATATAATACTAAATAGAAATAGAATTTCATATAATTTCTAAATTGAACGAAATAGAATTTAAATAGAATTTTATTGTTCTAGACAAAAATAAAAAATATAGAGAAATGAAAGAAATAAAAAAAAAAACGAAATTCAATATTTATTTGTATTTTGTATTTGATTTGAAATAAATATTTTTTTATTATAAAAGAATAAAAATGAATAGTTAATAGCTAAGCCTAAACTAAGATATAGTTTATTGAATTCCTATGTATGTAGAATTTACGTGAGCCCGCTTAGCTCAGAGGTTAGAGCATCGCATTTGTAATGCGATGGTCATCGGTTCGATTCCGATAGCCGGCTTTTCTCTATTTTTTTTGTATTTGTTCGATTTATTTTACATTTTGAATAATTTTTGGAAATAAAAGAACAAACAATAAGGTCCCCTTTCCTTATTCATATGAATAAAAGGAAAAGAAAGAGTCTTTTTCCTGATTTGGTGTGCCGAAATTTAACCTTTTCTTTTCCTTTTATTCTACTTACATATTGTAAAATCAAAATACAAAATAAAATATATAATACAAAAATGGGTTCGTATACGATATTTATACAATAAAAATTCATTTCATTATTTATTGTAATACAATACTTCAGGGGATTTCGCTTCATTTATCATTTAGTTCAGTTTTAATTTCGATTTATTTAGTAAAATGAAATATAAATAAAGAAAATAAATAAAGAAAAAAGAAAGGAGTCTTTATGTCGCGTTACCGAGGGCCTCGTTTCAAAAAAATACGCCGTCTAGGGGCTTTGCCTGGATTAACTAATAAAAGGCCTAGAGCCGGAACTGATCTTAGAAACCAATCGCGTTCCGGGAAAAGATCTCAATATCGTATTCGTCTAGAAGAAAAACAAAAATTGCGTTTTCATTATGGGATTACAGAACGACAATTACTTAAATACGTGCGTATCGCCAGAAAAGCCAAAGGGTCAACAGGTCAGGTTTTACTACAATTACTTGAAATGCGTTTGGATAACATCCTTTTTCGATTGGGTATGGCTCCGACTATTCCGGCAGCCCGCCAATTAGTTAACCATAGACATATTTTAGTTAATGGTCGTATAGTAGATATACCAAGTTATCGTTGCAAACCCCAAGATACTATTATGGGGAGGGATGAACAACAATCCAGAACTCTAATTCAAAATTATCTTGATTCATCTCCCCGTGAGGAATTGCCCAAACATTTGACTCTTCACCCATTCCCATATAAAGGATTAGTCAATCAAATAATAGATAGTAAGTGGGTCGGTTTAAAAATAAATGAATTGCTAGTGGTAGAATATTATTCCCGTCAGACTTAACCCTAAATAAAATACAAAGCAAAGAGTTCGGACAATTTTGCCCCTTTCTTTTGCCAAAGTAAATTGACTTAAGGTTTAAAGTCAGGGGATGGTAAAATCAAAAGAAAAGAAGGACCTAACTGTTATTTTCTACTAAATGGTATTTCTTGTTGTTTGATTTGTTACAGTTAGGAATGTTGGCGAATTTGGCGAAAGTACGGAAAGAGAGGGATTCGAACCCTCGGTAAACAAAAGCCTACATAGCAGTTCCAATGCTACGCCTTGAACCACTCGGCCATCTCTCCTACACAATGATTATGACTCAGAAACCGAAGAAATAGCGAGACATTACTCTATTCATATTTATATGAATATTTTCCATTTTTGTTTCGATAGGGATGCCCAGCCCAAATAGACCGGATTAAATCAATGAATTTGAACGAATCAACTGATTGATGGGTTTATGTTTTTTAGACCATGTATGATTAATGGATACTCTTCACCCATGGTTCTATTTAGATTTAGACTACAATTCCATAAAAATTAGAAAATTCCTTTCTAGTTTTAAAGTTCTCACTAACAAATCCTTTATCTCATCGATCTATTACAAATTCATGAATCATCCCGGGGATATTTCTATTTGATTGTATAGTGTATACTCGCTATGGACACAACAAAAATAAACAGTTATTCTATTGATTTCCATCATAGAATGATTATTCGATTCTTTTTCCTTTACTCGTTAGATCATAATTCAATCAAAACTCTTTTTTTTTTTTACCTACTCGAAAAATTCCTTGATTCTTCCGCTTCGATGAAATTGGAATAGTTCCTATACTACTACATTTGTTTTGTATGAATTCGAATAGGATTCAACTATTTTATTTCTTATTGATTCTTGTTATTGATTCTTGAAAAAAAGAGCAATTTGAGTATTTGGAATAATTGGAATAAAAAAAAAGATAAGTAGTAGCAGGTAGCAGAAGGTTCGTTAAATTTATTTTGTTTGGAAATGAATCTGTTTTTATGTTATTTCGTACTGTACAAATCCTTTGTTTGTGGAATCATTTTTCGCCAAAGGGTAATGAGAAGAATTATAGAATGGATTGATACCTATGCCTAGATCGCGGATAAATGGAAATTTTATTGATAAGACCTTTTCAATTGTGGCCAATATCTTATTACGAATAATTCCGACAACTTCAGGAGAAAAAGAGGCATTTACTTATTACAGAGATGGTGTGATTTGATTCTTTTTTTTTTTTATTTCAATTTGACTACTTCTAGTTTTAGGAGAAAGGCACACGATTCGAGATAGAACGAAAAAATATTATTATTCTATATTATTGAAATAAACCTACGCTTGTTGAAGGTGAAGTTTAGAAATAGAACAATTCCTTCTGTCGTGTATCCTCGATTGATGCAGCCTCAAATACTATGTTTCAGTTATCGATTTTAGTATTGAGCGAAAGGTTACACCTATGTGTTCTGTATTACAGGTCAATCCTACTTCCTAGTAATATAGTATCAATAGGCGGCATAGGGGAAGAAGCACTACACCTAGCAATCGACAACACGAAAACTTTGTTAAAAATTACCTACCTACTCCCTTTTCGTATCTGGATTGGGCCTAACAAAAATGGTTGGGACAACAAATATCCATCTCGTTCGTACTTTGGATACCCATATAACCATCGAAGACTGTTGAAGTGACTATTTCCTGGAAATTAGGAGGCGTTGAGGACAAAGGAATTGCTGGAGTTATCCTTTCTATTTAGTAGAAAGACGTTTGATGTTAGTAAAAGAAAGCTCTTTCGCAAGAAGGTTGGTTAGAGATTTTTTGTAAAAACACTAGCCCCGCTCAGTTCATAATGAAAATATTGCACCCCTTTTTGATTCCATGTATTTCTTATTCTCATTATGCATATTAAAGGAGGAGCCGTATGAGATGAAAATTTCACGTACGGTTCTGGAACGGAGATTCTTTGAATCGAATGACGACCGTAACGGATGTCAGCTCAATCCGAAGGAAATTATGCGGAAGCTTTACAGAATTATTATGAAGCTATGCGACTAGAAATCGATCCCTACGATCGAAGTTATATACTCTATAATATAGGCCTTATCCACACAAGTAATGGAGAACATACAAAAGCTTTAGAATATTATTTTCGGGCACTAGAACGAAACCCATTCTTACCCCAAGCTTTTAATAATATGGCAGTGATCTGTCATTACGTGCGACTATCTCCACTATAGAAAGAAAAAGGAAGACCAAATCTGCTAGTAAATACTAAAAAAAAAAGGCTCGCTACATATGCATCGTCCAAAACGACGATTTTTATGAGCTGTAGCAAAGAACAAAACTTCATAGAAGTAAAAATATGAAGAAATAAGATATGCCTAGATACCTTTTTTCAATGTCTATGGATAAAAAAATCGAGAATTGATAGAGAGGAAGCACCGTAAAGATCAATTAACGAGGTTTTGGGCCAATACATTAATAAAAGAACTGCTTACTTATGCCTATATATAAGATAGATAGAAGTTAGGAATTAACTTATGTAATAGAGTCGATCCACTAAGGTATTGAGCGGCGGTGTAGGATCAGATCCCAAAGATAGTAAGTCTTTTCTTTCTTACTTATGGAAAGCCTTTTTCAAAGATTCTATATAAGTTTAGATATGAAAAAAATTTCGATATGAAACCGAGATAGTTACCTTGCGGAAAATACTAACGATAGGAGTAAATACCTATGTATGCTTTATTCTTCCGCAGGTGGGAGAAAAGATAAAACTTATTTTTAATCAAAATGAAAGTTTGAAACTCATGCGATTAACCTCTTTTGGTTACCCCGAACAGTGGGATAGATCTCTAAGAAATCTCATTCCGTTTTCCCTTTTATTTTATAGGTAAAAAAAGGACACCAAAAGAATTGACTGCGGAGCCGTATGAGGTAGGAAACTCTCAAGTACGGTTCTAAGGAAAGGAATTGACCCACCTATTCCGACCGGGGAGAACAGGCCATTCAACAGGGAGATTCTGAAATTGCGGAGGCTTGGTTCGATCAAGCCGCTGAGTATTGGAAACAGGCGATAACGCTTACTCCCGGGAATTATATTGAAGCACAAAATTGGTTGAGGATCACGGGGCGTTTCGAATAAAAGAATAAAAGTTTTAATTATTTCGAATTCTTTTATTTGTTAGAATGAATCTTGGTCCATTAGGTAAATAAAATGAAATCATTCTTTTGAGAAGAACCAATCAAAGAATTTCATTATATCCCTTCTCAGATCGTTCTAGTTTCTTTCGTAGGGATAAAGAATACACAGATACAGTACAGAATATATTTTTTTCTTATTAAAACAAAAAGATTACTATTCGAAAAATAGAATTTTTTTTTATAGAAAAAAATGGAATTCGAATACTAAATTTTTTAATAATTGAAAAATATTTATCAATTAAATATTTCGAAATCAACAATGAATAATATAAAAAAATTTTCAATTTTTCTATTTTAGTATAAAAAAAATAGAATATTTATAATAGAAAATAGGTATAAAAAAAAATAGAAATATTCGATATTATTCTAAAATAAAATATTATCAAAAATCTTCGAATAACTAAATATCGGGATGTTTCTTAGTAATGACTAACGACTGTTCGTGCGATTTTTGTTATTTAGAATAGAATAAAATAGAATCTAATCTATAGTAATTAATATATTCTATGGAAAAGTAAAACATTAAGTAGCTCCATCTAATACCTTCTAATTGAGATAAGAATAGGCTAAGTTGCACAAAAAAAGCGTTTTTACATTAATCCAAAAACCAGAAAGGGTTTAGAATATTAAAAAAGGTCCGTTGAGCGCCGCACGTCTATGTCATAATAGATCCGAACACTTGCCCTGGATCGACTTCCAGATCATAATTGCTCTAGTAAATAACTAAAAAAAAAAAAAAGAGAGAGATGGGAGATAGAAGTGAAAGAAACTAATTCTAAACATCTCTCAGAG